ACACAGCAACGCACTTTCAATCAGTATTGGAAGGAGGTGCTAAATAATTTCTTTCTTCCTTTACTTGTTGTTTGTTGATGTAAAATAGAATTTCCCATTCAATAGAAATTGAATGTAAAATCATTTTTTTCTGGCCATTATGCGTTTAGAGCTAGAAACTGAGGATTAGGTAAAATGTGAATCTGATAAGGTAGTTTCTAATAATTCCTGAAATTGATTAGAATATTCCCACATCTGTAAGTAAATGTGAGGTCTAAAACTCTTTGTTATTCATAGTTCTAGAAGCGCTTTTTTGGTGGAATCCTTTTTTTTTGTTAGGCGTCCAGTAACAAGTAAGAATAGGAATTTTTATTCAATAAACCAAAAAGAACAAAGAATGAAATAATTGGAATCACTAATGCATACATTGTTGTATTAGATCGAAATCTGAAGGTTCTTTCTTGACCTAACTAAAAAGATGCGCAGTTCTAATATATATATGAAAAATACAAAATAGAACTTCTAAAGAAAAAGAAAATAGAAATTAATAGTCTTAGAATATAGTTGAACCAAAACACCTATTTTTTTGAGTGATCATGTGATAACTTTTTGTTCTCATTCATTCAAGATATTTAAGATATTATATTAGTGAACTCATTAGGGAATCTAATTAGTTAAAATGAAAGTAAAAGTTTTATAAGATTAATGTTCGCTCTAAAATATATAGATTCGATCCAATAAAACAAATGATAAAAATAGGAATAATTTTCTAATTTGATTCCATAATGATTGGAAAAGAGTTAGTTTTATTTTAAAACGAAATTACACTACCCAGTTCTTTTTATTCGTTTATAAGTTGAATTGAAAAATGTTCCAAGAATGCATTTGCTGATTGCAAATGCGGTATGGGTAGATGTTACAGATGATGAATCAATTTTTTTATATAGTTGTGACTTTATTTATCCTTGTTAGTGCTGTCTATAATGATAGATGACTCAAAAACTTTCAATTGGTTTTTTCTCCTATTTTGCAAAAAAGGAAACTCAGGTAAGTGCTTTTTTATAAACATATGTATAAAAAGACCATATTTCATTTAGCTCCTTGATGCCTACCATAACTAGTTATTTCGGTTTTCTACTAACGGCTTTAACTATAACCTCAGCTCTATTTATTGGTCTGAGCAAGATACGACTTATTTGAAATTAATTGCACAAAATCTTTCCGCGAACTTCTGTGTATTTTTACCCCGTTAATTGCCAATTCTTGGTCATTGAGATTCATGGTAATTCGGATTAATATTTAGGTATAGATATTACCTCTTTTTTCTCCTTTCAAACAAATTGAAATGATTGAAGTTTTTCTATTTGGAATTGTGTTAGGTCTAATTCCTATTACTTTGGCTGGATTATTTGTAACTGCCTATTTACAATACAGGCGTGGCGATCAGTTAGACCTTTGATTAATTAACATCTCTTTTTTTGATTGACCTCCTCCTTTCTTTAATATCCAGGAGGTCAAATAAGGATTGCTGTTCCAGTTAGTGTTTCAGTGAAATTCCATCGAAGAAGATACAAATCACGCTCTGTAGGATTTGAACCTACGACATCGGGTTTTGGAGACCCACGTTCTACCGAACTGAACTAAGAGCGCTTTCTTCTCATAAAAGAAAAGACTGTAAAGAAAAGGATTGGCCCCAATACATCTTGTATGCATACACATATAGTATCATCATAAGAATAAAATATTCTATATGAAATGTCCAACGTGAATTGATCTCAAAAAATCCCTCGTTACTGCTCAAAGGAGCAGTAATAGGTAGGGATGACAGGATTTGAACCTGTGACATTTTGTACCCAAAACAAACGCGCTACCAAGCTGCGCTACATCCCTTCCATTGGTCTACAGTGTCATTGTAGAGAATTCCTGTCTTGTTTTCCACATCGTTATTGCCTCTATTAAAATCTAGAATTTTTATGTCCATTTCGCCTTTTTGGTCTCATTTAACATATAATAATAGTAAAATACTTCTGGAACCCCTAGGAAAAATAAACGAGTCTTTTTGGGGAATAGTGGGGAAGAAAAGGACGTTTTTCTGTATTTAACAAAAAGTAAATCTTATTTACTGGATGATTGTACATTTCAATATGTATTATCTTATGTATTACTATAAAAGGAGGTTTTTCAATGCGAGATCTAAAAACATATCTTTCCGTGGCACCGGTACTAAGTACTCTATGGTTCGGTTCTTTGGCAGGTTTATTGATAGAGATTAATCGTTTTTTCCCGGATGCGTTGACGTTCCCCTTTTTTTCATTCTAGTTATTCACGTGGGAAGGAATAAAGAAGATTAGAGATACAATTAAATAAAGCCCCTTCTTTTCTCTTTTTTCCCTAGAAAAAAGGGAGGAAAGAGAAAGAATATTACATTCAACAGCTGTGAGAGTCGGGTTCATTAAATTAATATGAAATTCTATGTATTAAATTTCTATGGAAGTCGAATACAAACTCTGGTTCTAGGGAAAGCGTATTCTAGACGATAATTATATGAAATACTGTACTGTTGAAATATTGTTTAGAAATCTTTCTATCGTATTTCCTATATTGATTGTAATGAAATCTTGCATAAGAGGATAGCTAGTTACAAATTTTTTCCTTCCTTTCTTCTTTTTCATTTCGAATTGAAAAAGGAAGAGTTGAGTAAATGAAAAATCCAAAGGAGGTTCATGGCTAAGGGTAAAGATGTGCGAATACCGGTTCTTTTGGAATGTACCGCTTGTGTTCGAAACGGTGTTAATAAGGAATCAACGGGGATTTCCAGATATATTACTCAAAAGAACCGGCACAATACGCCCAATCGATTGGAGTTGCTAAAATTCTGTCCATATTGTAACAAACATACGATTCATGGGGAGATAAAGAAATAGATCGAACGAACCGAGCACCGGCGCCCTTATCTTTCTTACAAGGAAAGGGCAAAAATGACATTATATATATAATATAACATTAACATATTTAACATAGTTAAAGATAATTATAAACAAACCAAATCCTATTTATTTATTCTAATAAAAGATACGGCTGAGATAGGATTTTAGGGATAAGAAATAAACTAACCAAACCATGGAAAAATCTAAGCGAACTTTTCTTAAATCCAAGCGATCTTTTCGTAGGCGTTTGCCCCCGATCCAATCGGGGGATCGAATTGATTATAAAAACATGAGTTTAATTAGTCGATTTATTAGTGAACAGGGAAAAATATTATCTAGACGAGTGAATAGATTGACCTTGAAACAACAACGATTAATTACTATTGCTATAAAACAAGCTCGTATTTTATCTTTGTTACCTTTTCTTAATAACGAGAAACAATTTGAAAGAACCGAGTCGACCACCAGAACTCCCAGTCTTAGAGCCAGAAAAAGATAGGTTTACTCTTTCTTCACTTGAATTCAAATGCCCATCCGAACTCAAACGCGGATTTCTTTTTTGTTGGAAAAATCCAAGAATCCGGATTGAAGTCTCGTGTCGTAAGAAAAAAAAGAATAATCTGGGAAGAATAAAATTTTTTATTGAACGTGTTGATTCATATTTATTTTGACTACTTTCTGATATTTTATCATATTCTAATCTAATTCTATTCATTTTTTTTCGATCTTCCCGGAGTTCATTCTCCGGGCAACTCCGTTTAACCGGTGGATTCTTTCCAACCTACTTCTTTTATGATCTCATTGGAAATCATATAAAGACAATTCCTATTTGATATAGCTATTTGTGCAAGTATTTTACGATTAAGAAGTAACTGTCTCTTGTACAGATCATTTATTAATCTACTATAACTATAGCATACCCCTCTTTCACGAATTGCTGCATTTATTCGAGTGATCCACAAACGACGAAAGTTTATTTTTTGCCTATCCCTATCCCGATGAGCCGAAACCAAAGCTCTTATTTTTTGTTGAGTAATAGTTCGAGTAAGTCTTGAATGAGCCCCCCGAAAGCTTGATGCAAATAAACGAATTTTTGTTCTACGTCTCCGAGCGATATATCCCCGTCTAATTCTGGTCATTGAATAAATGAAACTTTAACGAATAACTAATAGATTTCCTTTCTTTCAGTTATTCTTTTGCCCCTTTCCTAGTATATTAATAACAAAACGGATTTTTCCAATGTATAAACTAAAAATTCCAATGGCTTTCGCTACTATAACCTTCCCAACCACGATTTTTTATTTTTTTATAGGCATTTCACCTCGAAATACGAAATTGTACTATACTAGTACTAGGTTAAAAAAATAGCAATGATAACTAAATAGTGGATTCCATCGTTTCTATGGTTACTTCTTAAACGGTGAGGTCTTCTCTATACACCGGAGCCCTTACTTCATTTAATCAATGTTATTGCTAACTTGTATAGTTCACATTCTTCGGCTCTACCCATGAATTATCCAGTAATAGGTCTTTCACAACGAGCTCTACCTATACAGTAACGGTATTTAATTATGAAAGTTGGCTGGGTAGCTGACCCTGTTAGTCCGTTCTTGCAAGAGGGGTCTATATTACTAAGATTTCCTCCGCTTAATGGATAACCATTTGCTACCAATGGAGAATTACTTCTCATCTTGAATTGAGGTGAGTGGTTTTACACCAATAGAAACCATAAATTTCATACACAATAAAAGGGATATGACCCCATTTTCTTATTTTTAGATAGTAAATGTAGTTTGTTTTTCCGTTCTATCCTATTTGATCATTGATATTCGAACATTGTTCTCGTTCCTTTGTTCTAGTTTATGATCTGAACGAGTCGCACATACACCCTAGTACATGTTCCTCGACGCTGAGGGCATCCCCGAAGCGCGGGGGATTTTGTGACATTTCTGATTGGCTGTCTTGTATTTCTAATAAGTTGTTTAATCGTTGGCATGTTGAATCATATACATAATGGGCTGGTTTAGATCGATCCTAACCGTATGAGTATGAATTTATGAATGACTTTTATTCAATAGAATCGATAGATCAATAGAATCATCAATCAATAGATAGTAAATAAATAAAAGTCATAGAATATTAAACGCGGCAGGGTTCATTTTAAATCACGAATTGACGCGAAATTCAGGCTATTTATTGTCATTCAACCGCTACAAGATCAACAATTCCATAAGCTTGGGCCTCTGTTGCTGACATAAAAATATCTCTTTCCATGTCTTCGGATACAACCCAGAAGGGTTTCCCCGTTCTTTGTACATAAACCCTTGTCAGGGTTTCACGTAGTTTCAGCAGTTCTCCCACTTCCAGGATGAATTCTCCCGTTGCTACTTCAGAAAAAGAACCAGCGGGTTGATGGATCATTACCCTGATGATATAAGATAAAAAAGGTTTCTCTATTTCGCATGATGAGGGGAAGATAAAAGAAAGATAAAAGAATAACAAGAAAAAAGATAGAATCGAACAACCGTACGGGCATTATGCATTGCATACGGCTCTACAATAAAATTGACCCTTACCTTCAAAAAAATAGGATCGATCAGACCCCGATCGGTAAATGATCAACTTACCACCCTTCTTTTCGGAGGAATTCAAAAATACTATGATGGCTCCGTTGCTTTCTATATTTATTATATTTTTTTGTCTGTGATTTGTCTGTCATTCAGCAATCCCAAGGTTGCTTTTTTGTTTGATCAAATAAACTAAGGAAAAAAGAATCTTGTTTTTTTTTCGCTCTATACTATAAATATTGTTAAGAGACCTCTGGTGTGAAAAAAGTTTGTGACGCTGAACTGGACTTCCAAAATAGGAAATACCTTTTTCTCATATTACTCTCTCGATACATAATCTAATGTTTTGAAAACAAAATTTCTTATATCGAATTCAAAGTGCCATGCTATTATTACTTAAATATTCATATTTCATATGGCGAAGGCATAGTCTTCTTTTTTCTCTCAAATAAAAGCCTCATTGGCGCCAAGCGTGAGGGAATGCTAGACGTTTGGTAATTTCTCCTCCGACCAGGATAATAGATCCCATTGAAGCGGCTGATCCCATGCATATTGTCTGTACATCTGGTTGTACAAATTGCATAGTATCATAAAGAGCCACCCCTGGTATTACCCATCCGCCAGGAGAGTTTATAAACAAATACAGATCTTGGGTATCATTCTCCATACTGAGATATATCATAAGACCAATAAGTTGATTTGAGATCTCGCTATCAACCTCTTGACCTAAAAAAAGTAATCTTTCTCGATAAAGTCGGTTGATTAGGGTCAAATTGTATCCCCCCGGAACCGTACAGGCGCCTTTTGACGCATACGGTTCAAAAAAAAAAACAAAAGAATCAATGTGTAGATTCCTATACTTTTTCTTTTTTCATAGCAAGTTCCTTCTAACTTATAATGATTTCCTTTATTTTTCACTAAACACGAGTTTGTCTTCCTTTCCTTATAACTTAACTATTAATTAACTAGAATATAAAAAAGAATTCATTAAACTTATCCAACTAACTTTTCATTGATGGATTCTTTCATCGAGATTCAATCCAAATCACGATGTCATTTTCTTGTTCTTAAATGGGCCCCTTTAATCTTTTTAGGTTTATGCTCTACTCCGGGTAAAGATCCGCCCTATTTTTATTTGCACATATAGTACAAATGCTCCCATTACCACTTCTTTTAGTTATCCCTTCTTTTTTTTTTAATTCACGCATTCCGTAAAATAGTTGAAGGCTTCATGCATATTACTCAATTGATTGATTAACAGAAGAGTTTGAAATAACTTCTACTTACAAAAAAGAGATTTCTTTAAAAAAAGGAATCCTTTATGATATAAAATAGATACCACTTGGTTTTTTTAAACGGAGCCTGGATACTTCAATGTAGTAGTCCAACTAAGCCAACCATAAAATCTTCTAATTGATAATAGTAATTCGAATCCCCCCCAAAAAGTGGATCTAATTGCACTTCACGCTCCAAATTTTTGATGATTCCATTAATCTTTCGTGGGCGAAACAGGGGATATCTCGAGTGGGGAGAAAACGGGAAAATCCCATATGGCCCAATATATCTGACAAGTCGCACTATATGTCAACCCAAGTTGCATCTTCCTCTCCAGGACTTCGAAAAGGTACTTTTGGAACACCAATAGGCATGAAAGAAAAAAGAACTAAGTACTATATTTTACTTTGATGTGGAAACGTAACAAAGCCTTTATTATTTATTATTATTATTATCTTTATAATATTTATAATAATATAATATTGTACTTTATCCTAATCATATCATATTTTATTCATAAATAAGAGAAATAGAGAAAGTCAGAAAAAAAAAAATACGGTAAAAATATGACAAATAGTGTCCTCTAATGATAAACAAGTATGGGCACATTCACTCATATAAAATGGCATTAACCCTCCCATTGCGTATTGGTACTTATCGAGTATAGAATAAATCTGCTTCTCTTTGTTCCTACGAACAAAATTGTTCCATTATTACCAACAGAATAGAACAAATATGAACCCTTAGTTGAA